ATCCACGCCTTAAACGTATCTTGATGCCTGAAAGTTGGATAGGCTGGCCCTTACGTAAGGACTATATTACCCCAAATTTCTATGAAATACAAGATGCTCATTGAATGATAAGGAAACTAATGTTCACTTATACGACACAACTCCAGATTTCATTCAAGTCAAGGAATATTTTTACGTTCTGTTCTAGATGAAACAGAGTAACTGGACTCTAATTCGTATTATGGATAGGCCTAAAAAAGGCTTCATTGCTATTCCCGAATTTGGAAAAGATCATATCTATTTTGTATGAGCAGAAACAAAAAGATGAATCAAAAGAGTTCTGCACCATGAACTTTGTACCGCGCACATCACTTAGACAGACCTCGGAAAGTAACGTAAGCAAGAGTGAAGAAATAGAATAATATAAAAGAAAAAGCGAAATGCCGAAATAAAAAGGAATTTTATTTGTACTGTGTCTGAAATGCATCCTGTCTATTCCTATCCTTCAACCCCTCTTTTTTTTTTTTTGATATATATATATGAAGACTTAACACTCTTTTTGAGTGAGAGAAAGCACAATATGAACAAACAAGAAAGAAAAAAGAAACAAAAAAAAGGGAACATAATCCCACTTTAGTTCTTTACCATAACCATACATATATTTTTTACCCATCTCTAAAAATGGAGGTATATATCTATACGCTAGATGAATAAGTATGTATCATGCTCTTGACTATTAACGAATATATATCCTGATCTGTCTCGATTAATTTGTATGAATATCTATCCGATATATTATTCATGTGTCAGGAACCAGATTTGAACTGGTGACACGAGGATTTTCAGTCCTCTGCTCTACCAACTGAGCTATCCCGACCATTTCCCGTGCATCATCCTAGTAGAGTACTTGTATCTATGTCAATTAAAGGGACTAAATCTAAATAAAGTAAAGTATTCAAAAATTTGATCTAATAAATGTAAGGATAATGATATGGACTGTGAATGATTCAATAATAGAGATTCCTTGCCCATATATGTTCATTTGTACAGGTATCGTATCTATCCAAATTGGGATAAGATCCAAAGATTTCTCTTCGGATCCATTTGTGAAAGAGTAGAGTGAATGAGAAAGAAAGATAGTGAATTTTGTTTGAACCACTGATGAAAAAAAGAGGATAAATAGTTAGGAAGTAAAATGGGAAGTAAAATGGACTTTTTGTTGGGGATAGAGGGACTTGAACCCTCACGATTTCTAAAGTCGACGGATTTTCCTCTTACTATAAATTTCATTGTTGTCGGTATTGACATGTAGAACGGGACTCTCTCTTTATTCTCGTCCGATTAATCAGTTTTTCAAAAGATCTATCAAACTCTGGAATGAATGATTTGATCACTGAATATTCGATTCTTCCTTCAACTTCGATTGGAATGGATTCACAATAACTCTGAATTTTTTCTTTCATATATATATATTCGATAGATTCGGGTCGTGATTAATCGTTTGATATGTTAGTATGTATACGTACGTATTAGATATATAGGGCCGTCCTTTCTGTAATTTCGATAGAGGAATTCCAGCTACCAACACAACGTAGTCAACTCCATTCGTTAGAACAGCTTCCATTGAGTCTCTGCACCTATCCTTTTTTTATTCTAGTTTTATAAACCCTTGTTTTCTCAAAATAAAGATTTGGCTCAGGATTGCCCATTTTTAATTCCAGGGTTTCTCTGAATTTGGAAGTTACCACTTAGTAGGTTTCCATACCAAGGCTCAATCCAATCAAGTCCGTAGCGTCTACCAATTTCGCCATATCCCCTTTTGATTTGAGACCAAGATCCGGTTGGAATTCCACCCATCTTTTTCATTTATTTTGGAACCGTTGAATTCATTAGATAATGAATGATTCCCATATCGAAAAAGTATATGCTATTTGATTTTTTTGGCGATGCTCTATCAGTTTATTTCTATTGGATAAACCTTGTTTCAATCAGAAATGATTCTATCATTGATGTATCCGCAATTCAATATGGATAGATATATCCCATATATATATATATATGTTTCTCCCTCTCCTTTTTTTTACAGTGCGATTTGGAATACTGGAACGGTCGATATTCATTCTTCTTTTTTTTTCGTCCTATCTCTTCCTTTTCCGAATGAAACCAGAAGAATGTCTCATTCTAATTTGTATTGTATCTTTATCCTTATCTTATCTTTTCTTAGGACCGATCCGCTCGCTATACGCTATAATTATTGCTATAACTGCTTTACTTTAAGAAAAGAAATAAATAAATTTTCTATTAAGAAATAATTAGATTTTTTATAATCATAGTTTATAATTTTAAATTATCATTAATATAATGTATAAATATATAAATAAAATGTATAAAATGCATAAAAAAAAAATAGAATGTATAAATTAGAATGTATAAATAATAATTAATGTAATTAATATGATAGAATGAAAATTCTACTAATTAGTCATATACTAATTAGTCATATATTTCTATTAGAAAAATATCTATTAGAAAAATAGAATTCTATTTAGTCATATCTAGTTCTATATTATTAGTTATATTAGTTATAACTAATAATATAGATATAATGATATAGATATAACAATAGAACTATGAACTATATAGTTCATATTAAATTAATAGCTAATAGCCCTAAGCTAAGATCCAGCAGTTTCCTGAATTCCTATACACTATTTCTATTTGTTATACTATTTCTATTTCTGTTATGTGAGCCCGCTTAGCTCAGAGGTTAGAGCATCGCATTTGTAATGCGATGGTCATCGGTTCGATTCCGATAGCCGGCTTTTTTTCTCTATCGATTTTTCCATGATTGATAATCTCCCCTTTTCTCAAAATGTTGGATCACCGATCTATTATGTCGTGGTAACTTGTAACTATGAATAAAAAATGGATTGGAGCAATTAGATCTCTACAGAACAAATCATAAAACGGAGCCTCAACTTCCTATTCCTATATATACATATACAAAAAATCCGGATATTAATAGAATTCATTTCATTCTACTTTGTAATACTTCAGTAAATTTAGCTTTGCTTTGTTTATCCTTTAGTTTAGTTCAGTCTTAATTTAAGATTTATTCTGTAAAATGAAATTTCAATAAAATAAAAAAGGAGTCTTTATGTCTCGTTATCGAGGACCTCGTTTCAAAAAAATACGCCGTCTGGGGACTTTACCAGGACTAACTAGTAAAAGACCTAAATCCGGAAGTGATCTTAAAACCCAATTGCGTTCTGGGAAAAGATCGCAATATCGTATTCGTCTAGAAGAAAAACAGAAATTGCGTTTTCATTATGGTCTGACGGAGCGACAATTAGTTAGATATGTACATATCGCTGGAAAAGCCAAAGGGTCAACAGGTCAGGTTTTACTACAACTACTTGAGATGCGTTTGGATAACATCCTTTTTCGATTGGGTATGGCTTCGACCATTCCTGGAGCTAGGCAATTAGTTAACCATAGACATATTTTAGTTAATGGTCGTATAGTGGATATACCAAGTTATCGTTGCAAACCCCGAGATATTATTACTACGAAGGATAAACAAAGATCGAAAGCTCTGATTCAAAATTATATTGCTTCACCCCCCCCCGAGGAATTGCCAAAACATTTGACTATTGACTCATTCCAATATAAAGGATTAGTAAATCAAATAATAGATAGTAAATGGATCGGTTTGAAAATAAATGAGTTGTTAGTCGTAGAATATTATTCCCGCCAGACTTGAACCTAACGAAAATAACAAAGAAAGATTCAGAAAATTTTGCCCTCTTTTCGACGAAGTAAATAGATCTAAGGGCCTTGATCCGCATTTTTCTCATTCACGTATTACAAATAGATCAGCAGTAGGATTTTTTTTTTTCTTTTTTGCTCTTTCCGATATTTGTATTTTACGTACCGCAGTAATGTAATTAGGAATATAGAATTTCTGGAATAGAGAATTTCGATCAAATAAAAGTCTTATTTTATTGCTGGAACTGGAATAATGGTATCAGTTGTTATTTGATTTGATACATTGTGGTCGGTCACGTTGGTGAATTAACAGAAACGGAAAGAGAGGGATTCGAACCCTCGGTAAACAAAAGCCTACATAGCAGTTCCAATGCTACGCCTTGAACCACTCGGCCATCTCTCCTACATAATCTTATTATTGTTATTGACCAGAAACCGAGTGAATAGCGAGTCATTCATATTATTGCAGTACAGGTATGACCGATCAATGGTTCCATAGGAATAATTCCTTTCAAATTTCCTATTTCTCAACACCAACTTCTCTCATCAGCTACCCCATGGATCTATTACAAATTCATGAATCGCCCCATGGATTTTTATTTCCATTGTATGGCATGACGTATACACGTCATGTAAACAAAACGGATGGTTACTCCACTCTATTTTATCATGGAATAATTATTCTTTTTCCTCTTTGGATCATAACCAAATCAAAACTTCTAGAGTTATCAAAATCCGTAGTAAAAGAAAGTCCTTGGTTATTCAACTTAGATGAAATCTTAGATGAAATAGTAATAGTTCCGTTCATTGGTATACTACGAAATTGTAATGAAATCCAATCTGATTCAAATATTTCATATCTCTCCTTGTCCAAACAAAATGGAACAATTTGAGCGGAAGATCCACATTTTTAGAATTAGTCTGTTTTATGTTATTTCGTATTGTACAATTCCTTTGTTTGTGGGATCATTTTCCCCGAAGGGTAATGAAAAGAATTCTAATTATAGATTATAGAAAGGATTGCTAATTATGCCTAGATCTCGGATAAATGTAAATTTTATTGATAAGACCTCTTCAATTGTAGCCAATATTCTATTACGAATAATTCCGACAACTTCAGGAGAAAAAAGGGCATTTACCTATTACAGAGATGGTGCGATTTGATTCTTTTTTCTTCTTTTTTTAGACTTCAGTATTATGAGAAAGATACGTGATTCGGGATAGAAAGAACCAAATTATTGAAATAAACCTAC